TCTCTATAAAGGACCTGAAATACCTTGCTTACGTATCATTGGAAAATGCATTAACATAAATACGGCAGTAAGAAGAGGTAATACAAAAGTGTGTAAACTATAAAAACGGGTCAAAGTAGATTGACCCACACTAGCACTTCCACGCAATAACTCTACTAAAGGTGATCCTATTACGGGAATAGCTTCAGGTACGCCTGTCACGATTTTTACTGCCCAATAACCGATTTGGTCCCGGGGTAAGGAATAACCAGTTACACCAAACGATGCAGTCAATACAGCCAGAACCACACCCGTAACCCAAGTCAATTCGCGAGGTTTTTTAAATCCGCCCGTGAGATACACACGAAATACGTGTAGGATCATCATTAGGACCATCATACTTGCTGACCATCGATGAACTGATCGGATTAACCAACCAAAGTTGACTTCAGTCATTATGTATTGAACAGAGGCAAAAGCCTCCGTAACGGTCGGACGATAGTAAAAAGTCATAGCAAAACCCGTAGCTACTTGTACTAAAAAACAAGTAAGTGTGATCCCTCCTAGACAATAAAATATATTGACATGAGGAGGAACATATTTACTAGTTATATCATCTGCAATCGCCTGAATCTCGAGACGCTCCTCGAACCAATCATATACTTTATTGAGATAGGTAAACCAAGGGGACTCCCCCTCTGAGAACCGTATATGAGAATTTAATCTCGTACGGCTCAAGCAGAAACACCCAAATACTGATTACAATGGATATGTAATAGAAAATTTGAAATTTCTTATTTATCCACTTGATTCAATCGTCTCTGAAGATACGAAGGAACCAAAATCCGAACTCTCTTCTTTGTTGTGATGAGAATGCCAAAATATCAAGTTAGCTCATCTGTCTTTATGTTGATCGTTACAGGCCTCTTGAATCTTCTATTCCCCTATTTATTTGTTATTTGATTTGTTGTTTTTGTTTGTGCGTAATGCAGATTGACTATTGTTTACTATTTTTTTTTTTGATAGGAATTCTCTTGTTGAGACCCTATGAATCGATTGAAACCTCAGATTCATACTAGAACCACGATGATTCAATAAAACCCAAAAACTAAGACCAAGGGTTCTATGAGTAAGAACTATTTGATCATCACTTATTCATAGATGTAATGACTAAAAATCCAGAGAAAGATTTGTCCTTCGGTCAAAATAAGCATGATTCTAAAGGAAGAAAAATCGTTCAATTTATCAAATACCTCTTTGTTTGAAAATTTTTTGAAGTCCAGTCACGAGGTCTGAATAGTAGGTATGAATCATAGTTCAAATATTTCTTGATCTATTCCATATATTCCGTGCTCCAGATACTAGGATGAATATCCGACGAGGCAGAACCATCTCTGTCGAGATGACAGACCTATTCTCTGTACTATCAATAGGATCAATTATAACAAGTCGCACACTCATATTCCGGAAATACCGAAACAACGGAATTCCACGGTCAAACTACCAGAATGGACTATAAATCTGAGTCCTAAGTGATTCATTTTTGATTGAAAAGCTAGGGCTTCTGGTTCTTATGGACCTAATTCATTGAAATTCCATCCAGTAAAACGGAAGAATTATAAATCTCTAAAATAATAGATAGGAATATCGCAAATAGAGCCATTGCGACACCCATAAATGGGGTGGTTCCCCACCCAGGAGCCACTTTACCATATTCTGAATTCAATGGTTTCAATAAATCCCCTGTAATAGTTCGTCTTGGCCCAGATCTAGCACTACCCTCAACGGTTTGTGTAGCCATAAATACTATTGCATTGGTTGAGATCTGTTGACTTTGTATACTATTCCGTTGTAAATAAACGATCTTATCGTAGCATAGATCCATCGTGGTCTTGAAATTCTCTAATAATGGAAACAGCAACCTTAGTCGCCATCTCCATATCTGGTTCACTTGTAAGCTTTACAGGGTACGCCTTATATACCGCTTTTGGGCAACCCTCTCAACAACTAAGAGATCCATTCGAGGAACACGGAGACTAATTGAAGTAATGAGTCCCCCATATGGGGGACTCATTACTTCAATTAAGATAATGAAAAATCATTTCATCTTTTTAGTCGGGACCTTAGGCGGTTCTCGAAAAAATATAGCGAAAAAGATTATCCCTAAAGTCGAGACTAAGAGGAATGTATAAACCAATGCTTCCATAGATTCGATCGTTGTTTACAATTATAGCTTCCACACCTGTTCATTTAGGATTATTTCCCAGATAAAGAAAGGACAAGAGCAAAGAAAGGCGATGATTCAAATCAATATTTCTACGGTACCTTATGTCAAATCAAAAAAATCAAATATAGAGGCGAAAGATACCGGAGCAATGTTGTATCAGACTACCTGTCTCCTTGTAGTTGGATCTCCAAGTTTTTGGAATGCTCCAAACTCCACTTGAGCATCCAAATCTGGGTCAATCCCAGCAAAAACATCTCTGAACAAGGTTCGAGCGCCATGCCAAATGTGTCCGAAAAAGAAGAGCAAAGCAAACGTAGCATGTCCAAAAGTGAACCAACCCCTTGGACTGCTCCGAAAAACACCATCGGATTTCAAAGTAGCACGATCTAATTCAAAAATTTCACCCAATTGGGCACGTCTAGCATATTTTTTCACAGTAGCAGGATCGCTATAGCTGACTCCATTGAGTTCGCCACCATAGAACTCAACAGTTACACCCACTTGTTCGACACTATACTTCGATTCTGCCCTTCTAAAAGGAACATCGGCTCTCACAATTCCGTCTCCGTCCACCAAAACTACTGGAAATGTTTCAAAAAAAGTAGGCATACGGCGTACAAAAAGTTCATGCCCTTCTTTATCTCTAAAGATAGGGTGTCCTAACCATCCAACAGCTATCCCATCCCCGTTGTCCATTGAGCCTGCCCGGAATAATCCACCTTTCGCCGGATTATTACCGATGTAATCATAAAAAGCCAATTTTTCGGGAATTTTAGACCAAGCTTCCGATAAACTCAGATTTTCGGCTAGACTGGCGCCAACTCTTCGATATATTTCTTGCTGGAAGTATCCCTGATCCCACTGATAACGAGTGGGACCAAATAATTCGATCGGGGTAGTTGCTGAACCATACCACATAGTTCCAGCAACAACGAAAGCTGCAAAAAAGACAGCAGCGATACTACTGGAAAGGACAGTTTCAATATTGCCCATACGTAATCCTTTGTATAGACGTTGGGGTGGGCGGACACTAAGATGGAATAGACCTGCTAATATACCCAATGTACCTGCTGCAATATGATGAGAGGCTATTCCTCCCGGAACAAAGGGATCAAAACCTTCTGCACCCCACGCTGGATTTACAGATTGTACTTTTCCGGTTAGGCCATAAGGATCGGATACCCATATTCCAGGACCATACAAGCCTGTTACATGAAATGCGCCAAACCCAAAGCAAGCCACCCCTGAGAGAAATAAATGAATTCCAAAAATCTTGGGCAAATCCAAAGAGGGTTTTCCCGTACGTTCATCACAGAATATTTCTAGGTCCCAATACACCCAATGCCAGATAGCTGCTAAGAAGCACAAGCCAGAAAACACAATATGTGCCCCGGCCACACCTTCGTAACTCCAAATACCCGGATTCGTTATAGTTCCTCCTGTAATACTCCAACCGCCCCATGAATTGTTTATTCCTAAACGAGTCATGAAGGGTATAACGAACATACCCTGTCTCCACATTGGATCAAGAACGGGGTCAGAAGGATCAAAAACTGCTAATTCGTATAGAGCCATCGAACCGGCCCAACCGGAAACTAGAGCTGTATGCATTATATGGACAGAAAGCAGCCGACCGGGATCATTCAATACGACGGTATGAACACGATACCAAGGCAAACCCATGGAAATACCCCTTTCTCAAAGAAAAAATAGATACTATGTAACTTTATCACATTGGAAATAACTATGCTATGGACCTCACCCTTTCATTGGATTATCTCGAAACAAGGGTTAATATTTATTCTGTTCCGTTAGTAATAATTGAACAATTCTGTTCGTGGGAACAAAGAGAAGCAGATCTATTCTATACCCAATAAGTACCAATACGCAATGGGGGGATTAATCCTATTTTTTGTGAGCGAATGTATAGATACTTGTTTCTCATTCGAACGATCCGTTCGTAAGAATTTTCCTTTATTCCGTCTTCCTCTATGAATCTTCCAATCTATCGATAAAATACGATAAACGACAATATTATGAAGACAATAAACCATTGTTTGTTACGTTTCCACATCAAAGTGAAATAGAATACTTAATTTTTCTTTCATTTAATGCCCATTGGTGTTCCAAAAGTACCTTTTCGGAGTCCTGGAGAGGAAGATGCAGTTTGGGTTGACGTATAGTGTGACTTGTCAGACATATTGGGTCATATGGGATTTCCCCGTTCTCTCCCCCGATCGAGATATCCTCTGTTTCGCCCAAGAAAGATTGATTGAACCGTCAATAATTCGAAGCGTGAAGTGCAATTAGATCAATTTATTTGGTTGGAGGATCAATATTCTCAATTAAAAGAATTTATGGTTGGCTTGGACCAATAAAATGAAGTATACAGGCTCCGTTCAGAAAATACCAAGGTAATCCATGTATGATTACCACCCTATCAGAAATGATTCCTTTATACCATATGAGTGATCTCAAATTGCCAATTAATGGAATAATATGATGAATACATCGAATATTTTGTGGAAGGCATGAAAATGAAACAAATTGAAAAAAAAAAAAAGAAGTCATAGCAAAAAGAAGTGGTACTGGGATCATTTGTCCTATATGTGCAAATCGAATTCGGGCAGATCTTTACCCGGAGTAGAGCATAAACCTAAAAGAGTGGAAGAGGCCCATTCGGGAACAAGAAAATTACATCGTGATTTAGATCTCGATGAAACAATACATCAATGAGGGGTTAGCTCGATAAGTTCAGTGAATTCTTTTTTGATTTTATAGGGAAGCAAGTCAAAACTCATGTTTCTTAAAAAATGGAAGAAAAAGCCCGCTACGAAAAAAGAAATAGGGCTGGAATCGACAATTTCTTTTTTTTTTATTTTCTCAATTTTGATTTTTTGAACCGTATGCACCCAAAGGTGCGTGTACGGTTCCTAAGGAATAGAATTTTGTCCTAATCAACCGACTTCATCGAGAAAGATTACTTTTTTTAGGCCAAGAAGTTGATAGCGAGATCTCGAATCAACTTGTTGGTCTCATGGTATATCTCAGTATAGAGGATGATACCAGGGATCTGTATTTGTTTATAAATTCTCCCGGCGGATGGGTAATCCCAGGAATAGCTATTTATGATACTATGCAATTTGTGCCACCAGATGTGCATACAATATGCATGGGATTAGCCGCTTCAATGGGATCTTTCATCCTGGTTGGAGGAGAAATTACCAAACGTCTAGCATTCCCTCACGCTTGGCGCCAATGAGTTTTTTTATTTGAGAGAAAAAAAGACTATGCCTTCGTCATATGGAATATGAATAAAATAATAATAATATTAAGTAATAATAGCATGGCATTTCAAGTTCGATATGAGCAAACTATTATTATTTTTTCATAATATGAGATTATGTATCGAGATAGTAGTATGAAAGAAAGGTTATTTCCGACTTGATCTTATGTATCGGGGTCCATTTCAGCGTCACAAACCTTTTTGCTTCCACATCAGAAGTCTCTTTCCAATATTTATGTTATGAAAGAGTGTGAAAATAAAAAAAAAAAAAGATCATTTTTTACTTATTTTTATTTGATCGGATCAGAAAGAAACTTTGGGATTGCTGAATCACAGACGAGATAAATATATAAAGCAACGGAACCATCATAGTATTTTTTGATTACTCCGAAAGGAAGGATGGTAAATGGATCATTCAACGATCTGGGTCTGATAGATTCGACTTGTCTCTTTCTTCGATGAAAAAAGAGAAAAAAAAATTCCATTACAGAGCCGTATGCACAAAAGATGCCTGTACGGTTGTTCAATTCTATCTTTTTCTCCCTGCTTGTTATTCTTTATCCCTTCCCTTCGCCCAATCATGCGAGATAGAGGAATCGTTCATTATGTTATATCATCAGGGTTATGATCCATCAACCTGCTAGTTCTTTTTATGAGGCACCCACAGGAGAATTTATCCTGGAAGCGGAAGAACTACTGAAACTCCGCGAAACCCTCACAAGGGTTTATGTACAAAGAACGGGCAATCCTTTATGGGTTGTATCCGAAGACATGGAAAGGGATGTTTTTATGTCAGCAACAGAAGCCCAAGATTATGGCATTGTTGATCTTGTAGCGATCGAAAATACCGGGGATTTCGCATAAATCTTTGATTCCATTTCGAATCATAATTTGAATGAACCCTTATTTGATCTTTTATCTTCTTACCTGGGTAAAATATGAAATGGAAGTAATTCATAATCATCCGGTTAGGATCGATCTAAACCAGCCCATTCTGTATATGATTCAGCATGCCAACTATTAAACAACTTATTAGAAACACAAGACAGCCAATCAGAAATGTCACGAAATCCCCCGCTCTTCGAGGATGTCCTCAGCGTCGAGGAACATGTACTAGGGTGTATGTGCGACTCGTTCAGATCATGAGCTAGAACAAATGAGACGATTTTTACAGTATCAATGACTCGTACCAATGAATAGAATGGAAGAACTCCATTCACTATCGAAAAATAAAGATCTCTCGTATACCTCTATTTGTATGGAATTTATGGTTTCCATTGGTGCAAATCCAATCACCTCGATTTGAGATGAAAAGCAATTCCCATTGGTAGCAAATGGTTATCCATTAAGCGGGGGAATGATATTTAAGAAGCAGAAAGATTATGCTCCTACTCTTGCAAGAACGGACTAACAGGGTCAGCTACCTATTCAACCTTCATAATTAAATGCCGTCACTGTATGGATAGATCCCATTGAAAAAAGACCTATTACTCGATAATTCATCGGTAGAGCCAAAGAGCGTGAACTGTACAAGTTACCAATAACATTGATTAAATGAGGAAAGGGGCTCCGGTGTATAGAGAGGACCTCGCCGTTTAAGAAGTAACCATAGAAACGATGGAAGCCACTATTTGTCCATTTACGATTTATTTTATACCTAATATCGGTACAATTTCTTTTTTTTTTTGAGGTGAAATGCCTGGAAGAAATAAAAAAATCGTGGTTGGGAAGGTTATAGTAGCAAAAGCCATTGGAATTTGTATTTTAATTTTATACATCGGAAGAATCCGTTTTGTTATTAATAAACCAGGAGAGGGGAAAAGAATGACTGAAAGAAAAGAAATCAATTAGTTATTCATCCAAGTTTCTTTTGATTCAATGACCAGAGTTAGACGAAGATATATAGCTCGGAGACGTAGAACAAAAATTCGTTTATTTGCAGCAACCTTTCGAGGGGCTCATTCAAGACTTACTCGAACTACTACTCAACAGAAAATGAGAGCTTTGGTTTCCACTCATCGGGATAGAGGCAGGCGAAAGAGAAGTTTTCGTCGTTTGTGGATCACTCGGATAAATGCAGTAACTCGTGAGAATAGGGGATCCCATAGTTATAGTCGATTGATACTTGATCTGTACAAGAGGCAGTTGCTTCTTAATCGTAAAATACCTGCACAAATAGCCATATCAAATAGGAATTGTCTTGACACGATTTCCAATGCGATCATCAAATAAGGAGATTGGAAGGAATTCACTGGAATACTTTAAACGGAGTTCCCCGGAGAATGAACTCCGGGAGGGTATAGTAGAAATTCGTATGATAAGATAAGTAGTAGGAATGAACGAACACGTTTCAATAAAAAAAAAAAAAAAGATTTATTCTTCCCCCATTCTTTTTTTATTATTACATTACGGCGCGACAATCTCTCGGCTTTTTCGAACAAAACTTCAATCTGAGTTCGAATTAGAGTTTTGATTCGATTGAGGAATAGGCTTATTTATTTCTGGTTCTAGGACCAGTAGTTCTAGGGATCGACCCGGTTCTCTCAAACTGTTTCTCATTATTAAGAAAAGGTAACGAAGATAAAATACGAGCTTGTTTTATAGCAATAGTAATTAATCGTTGTTGTTTCAAGGTTAATCTATTCACTCGTCTAGATAATATTTTTCCTTGTTCACTAATAAATTGATTAATTAAACTCATGTTTCTATAATCAATTCGATCCCCCGATCCAATTGGGGGCAAACGCCTATGAAAAGATCGCTTGGATTTATGAAAGGGCCGCTTGGATTTATCCATGGTTTATTTCTTATTTCTAAAATCCTATTTCTTCATTCATTTCGGATCCGACCAAAATAGGACTGGATTTGTATATATTATATATGTATATGTAATTTCTTCCTCTTCCTTGGAAGAGTGGCACACGCGTTCCATTCGATTTATTTCTTTATCTCCCCATGAATCGTATGTTTGTAACAATAAGGGCAGAATTTTTTCAAGTCCAATTGACTAGGTGTATTGTGTCGATTCTTTTGAGTAATATATCTGGAAATGCCCCGCGATTCTTTATTCAAACCATTTCGGACACAACTGGTACATTCCAAAATAACTACTACTCTGACATCTTTACCCTTAGCCATGAACCTCCTTTGGATTTTGAATTCACTCAATTCTTCTATTTTCGATTCGAACCGAAGCGAAGAAGAAAGGAATGAAAAATAAATAGACGAGAAGTTGCTAACTCGAAATCCAATTCAATTATGAAAGATTTCGTTGCAATCAATAGAGTAATCAAATTATTAAGTAATACAAATATTTCTAACTATCAATTATTCCCAATCCCAGTATTTCATTTAGTATCTTGTATGATCTTGAACAGCCTGCCCTCGACCCACATTTCCATTTCTGTTCTCCCTATATTAACCCGAACCCGAGTTTCGATGAGATTCAATCCACTTTTATTCTTTACTCTTTCTTTCCTATCCTAAAGAACTGAAAAAAAGGGGGGGGTTAGTCGCAGAGAATTTATTGTATCTCTAATCTTCTTGATCCCTTCCCATGTCAATAACTAGAATGAAAAAAAGGGGAATGTCAACGCATCTGGGAATAAACGATTGATCTCTATCAATAGACCCGCCAAAGACCCGAACCATAGAGTAGTTAGCACAGGTGCCGTGGAGAGATATGTTTTTATATCTCGCATTGAAAATCCTCCTTCTTTTTCTTTAACTTTATTGACTTTATTGTATATTGTAATACATATATGATCAGATGCATATGTAGTTAAAGATCATTTGTACGGGGAATCTCTAACCAAAATGGATATATACAACGATCCGGTAGATGAAATCTACCTGTCCCTAAAACAGAAAAAGATGAACCCTCCTTCCTGAGCACTACTGATAAATATTCATTCCTTTATACGTTTATACATTAGGTATGTATATAATTCTTTATGAGAATGAAACCAAAAAACCAAAAAGAAGAAATGGCAAAAGAAATTCTATTTAGATAGAGGAAATTAGGATGTGGAAAACAAAACATGGATTCCCTACAATGGCACTGTACAACAAATGAAAGGGATGTAGCGCAGCTTGGTAGCGCGTTTGTTTTGGGTACAAAATGTCACGGGTTCAAATCCTGTCATCCCTACTTATCACTTCTCCTATGGACAGTAACGAGGGGTCAATTGAGATCGATTAAAATTGGACACAATCTACCATTTTATGATACTATACATACAAGATGTATTGGGGGTACAAAAAGAATCCTTTTCTTGACATCCGTATCTCCCATCATAATAAAGCGCTCTTAGTTCAGTTCGGTAGAACGTGGGTCTCCAAAACCCGATGTCGTAGGTTCAAATCCTACAGAGCGTGATTCTGTTCTTTTAATGTTGAATCACAATAAAATAACTTCACTAACTTGAACTGCAACCTGAATTTGACCTCCTGGAGATTAAGGAGGAGGTCAATTAAAAAAAAGAGATGTTACTCAATTAAAGGTCCAA